TCTTTATACTGGAGCGCTTTTTCTATTATTCGTTTCTGCTATATCCTTAATAGGGGGTTGGTTACACCTACAACCAAGATGGAAACCAAGCGTTTCGTGGTTCAAAAATGCGGAATCTCGTCTCAATCATCATTTGTCAGGACTTTTCGGAGTCAGCTCGTTAGCTTGGACAGGGCATTTAGTTCATGTTGCTATTCCAGGATCTAGGGGAGAATACGTTCGATGGAATAATTTGTTAGATGTATTGCCTTATCCCCAAGGGTTAGGACCCCTTCTTACGGGTCAGTGGAATCTTTATGCCCAAAACCCTGATTTGAGCAGTCATCTATTTGGTACTTCCCAAGGAGCGGGGACAGCTATTCTCACACTTATTGGGGGATTCCACCCACAAACACAAAGTTTATGGCTGACCGATATTGCTCATCATCATTTAGCTATTGCATTTATTTTTCTCATTGCTGGTCATATGTATAGAACTAATTTTGGAATTGGGCATAGTATCAAAGATCTGTTAGAAGCACACACTCCTCCGGGAGGTCGATTAGGCCGTGGACATAAGGGACTTTATGACACAATTAATAATTCCATTCATTTTCAATTAGGCCTTGCTTTAGCATCTTTAGGGGTTATTACTTCCTTGGTAGCTCAACATATGTACTCCTTACCTGCTTATGCGTTCATAGCACAAGACTTTACTACTCAGGCTGCCCTATATACTCATCACCAATATATCGCAGGGTTCATCATGACAGGAGCCTTTGCTCATGGAGCTATATTCTTAATTAGAGATTACAATCCTGAACAGAATGAAGATAACGTATTGGCAAGAATGCTAGACCATAAGGGAGCTATCATATCTCATTTAAGTTGGGCTAGCCTTTTCCTGGGATTCCATACCTTGGGCCTTTATGTTCATAATGATGTCATGCTTGCTTTTGGCACTCCAGAAAAACAAATCTTGATCGAACCTATATTTGCCCAATGGATACAATCCGCTCATGGCAAGACTGCGTATGGATTTGATGTACTCTTATCTTCCCCAAACGACCCTGCATTTAATGCAGGTCGAAGTATATGGTTGCCCGGATGGTTGAATGCTATTAACGAAAATAGTAATTCACTGTTCTTAACAATAGGTCCCGGAGATTTCTTGGTGCATCATGCTATTGCGCTAGGTTTGCATACAACTACATTGATTTTAGTAAAGGGTGCCTTAGACGCGCGCGGTTCCAAATTGATGCCGGATAAAAAGGATTTCGGTTACAGTTTTCCTTGTGATGGACCCGGACGAGGGGGAACTTGTGATATTTCCGCTTGGGACGCATTTTATTTGGCAGTTTTTTGGATGTTAAATACCATTGGATGGGTTACTTTTTATTGGCATTGGAAACACATTACATTATGGCAGGGTAACGTTTCACAATTTAATGAATCCTCCACTTATTTGATGGGATGGTTAAGAGATTATTTATGGTTAAACTCTTCACAGCTTATCAATGGGTATAATCCTTTTGGTATGAATAGTTTATCGGTATGGGCGTGGATGTTCTTATTTGGACATCTTGTTTGGGCTACTGGATTTATGTTCTTAATTTCCTGGCGTGGATATTGGCAGGAATTAATTGAAACTTTAGCATGGGCTCATGAACGCACACCCTTGGCTAATTTGATTCGCTGGAGAGATAAGCCGGTTGCTCTTTCCATTGTGCAAGCAAGATTGGTTGGATTAGCTCATTTTTCTGTGGGTTATATATTCACTTATGCAGCTTTCTTGATTGCATCAACATCTGGAAAGTTTGGTTAATTTCATTTTTATTTGTTGTTTTTTCTAAACAATCTACTTTTTTTGATTGAGAGTGAAGATCCAAGCTGTATCATTATTTTGAATAATAATAGGAACTGAACATTATGGCAAAAAAAAGTTTAATCCAGAGGGAAAAAAAGCGTAATAAATTGGAACGAAAATATCGTTTGATTCGTCGATCCTCAAAGAAAAAAATAAGCCAAGCATTATCGTTGAGTGAAAAATGGGAAATCCATGGAAAATTGCAATCTCTCCCACGTAATAGTGCACCTATACGTCTTCATCGACGTTGTTTTTTGACTGGAAGACCTAGAGCTAATTATCGAGACTTTGGGCTATCCGGACACATACTTCGACAGATGGTTTGTGAATGTTTATTACCGGGTGCAACAAGATCAAGTTGGTAAGTGTAAAAAATATTTTTTCTATTTCTATGGATCTCTAGGAGCCATAATTAGAGAAGAATAGCCCTCTTTACCATTCTGTATAAATGGACTATTCTATTTGTATAGATATGGTAGAGAGGGTATACAAGCCGTTTTTCTGCATTGTTTTCCAATTATTTAGCGCGGAGTAGAGCAGTTTGGTAGCTCGCAAGGCTCATAACCTTGAGGTCACGGGTTCAAATCCTGTCTCCGCAATACATACAATATTCTTTTTCCAAGAAATCATAAATCAGATTAGGTAGAATTGGAT